TTTTTCCGGCGGAAGCCAACGGAGGAAACTTATAAATCTTGAGAGTCCTTCCATTACTAATGGAGTGTCTACGAGCCGAGTTTGGAATTCGATTGGATAGCAGGACGGAAATCGAATTCCGTTTTTATTTTAGTTGCGGAAAGGCCATAAGAGACTTTGTATACATATTCATCAAAGTCTTTGCGTACTCCGCAATCAATATTAATTCGATTGACTGAGTAATTGGCTTTTACTTAGTATATACCTGTTTTGTATATACCCGTTTTCTTTTTTCGTTAACCTCTAGTCAAAAACATAATAGGGCGTCTTTCATAGAGACAATAAGGAGACGTTAAGTTAAGGATTAGATCAAAAGAAAATGGGAAAGAAATAGGGTATGGGCTAGGTAGTGATCTACCTTATATTCTATAATATTCTATTTTTTTTATTCTTTTTTTTTTTTTTATACTTTTTATTTAACTTAATGAAGGGCAACAAAAAAAGAATCTATTTTTCTTATTTCTACATACTATATATTAGTAGCATTTCTTTGATACTTCCAAGGGGGTCTCCGCATATTTTTCTTGTGCTTAATCTTTTCTGATTATACTAGAATTCTTATAAGACTCCTTATAAGTTAAGTTAATAAGTTAAAGTTGGATTTATTGGATTGTTTCATCAACGATCTTAGGTTAGAATTTTTGACTCTGCGCCAGTGATTCCACTATTATTTATTAGTGAACAATAATTCAAGAATTTCGTCATAGAGATAGGGGACATAATTCACATGGATATAGTAAATCTCGCTTGGGCTGCTTTAATGGTAGTCTTTACATTTTCTCTTTCACTCGTAGTATGGGGAAGAAGTGGACTCTAGAAGTATTACTAATTGTAATTGAGTTGTAGGAATTAAACTGTATCAAATTTTTTATGAATCGTTCAGGTCTGAAAAGCTTTTTTTAGTTGAAATTTCACTCTTTCAACACTATTTCAATTTAAAATTCAATTTTTAAATTGAAATAGAAATAAAAAAATATCTGCATTTCAAAATTTTCTTGGGTTTTAGTGTAGTAATATAGTTTATGAATAATATATATGAAGAATATTCTTTCAATCAAACAAATATTTCAATTATTTACGTGTTTGTATTTCGAAAGTAAAAAGAATACAAAGTAAAAGAAATACAAATGGTAGTAAATTTATTCCAACTTAATTCTTGATCAATTTTCTATTTCGATGAACCGACTCTTACTAAAATTAGATATGGACCGTGAGGAAGAGTTGAACTTTTTTTATTTTACTTTTTTGGTTCCTTTTTTATTATTCAAAAATAAAATAGTTCTGTTATTACATTACAGTTACGTAGATACACATTTTCTATCGGAAACAACACCGACATAGTAGTTCTTTAACGAGATACTACACAGACTAAAATAGTGTCTTGTCTTGGGCGAGTCGCATATTGTGCACTTCCCGTTTGTTTTAATATTTTGAAAATTTGATTTATGTTGTACTTATTTTATTGAACTCACTTTTTATTGAACTCACTATTCAAACGTTAAAAGAGGTTTACTAATCCTTTAGCCCCCCCTTTTTTTTTTCGAAATTCGAAGGAGTTTCCATAGATCATCTGGAAACTGATCGATCAATGACCTCTTCGTCAGAATGCTATGCTAATAAAAAGATTACTTTAATTTTCTTTTATTATACCCATCAAAGAGGCCCTTGATTCTTTTGATCGGAATTCATATTGAAAATAATCAGCAATCTGGGAATTAGAATCGTACGAGTCGCTTTTCAATTAGTTCAAATTGATTGAAATCAACACAAATTAAATAGAAATATAAGACAGGTGCATAAAGCAAAGAAATCGAATTGGTGGGAGGCACTATATACATTATATATAATATATAATTGATATACATATATATACCGATATATAGAAATCTGACGATACTATTATAGATTGATCTCTATTAAATTAATCCGGATTACAATACACCTTATATACACTACAATAACAATAGTAGATAGTATGGTAGAAAGATTCAGATATTTCTTTCTACCATACTATCGTATTTATTTCATAGAATACGGCGAATTCTAGTCTGCCTAGTTCATTTAAGACGCGAAATTTGAATCCCTTTCGTCTCTTCAATTCTTGATAAGAACTAAAAAGTCCAGTTTAATTCAAATTAATCACCTTGGCTGACTGTTTTTACGTATATTATAAGTAAAAAAGCGGTAGGAACTAGAATAAACAGTGCAGTAGCAATAAATGCGAGAATATTTACTTCCATAATCTCATTGTTTCGTTTTTCTTTAATTTAATTCGCAATAACTCGGGAGTTAATCCCATAGAGATAATAAATCTTTCGCTTGTAAATTCAATGGGATGAATTACATCTCGATGATATCGAATCGGATCAATATCATGAATAACAATATCTGCACTATCAAATCAACTCATCGTCAAGAATTGAATAGTATAACATAGGACAATCTTTTATCCATACCGAACTCCAATTTTTTTTCCTGATCCAACCAATAATTTTACTTTTTTTTATTTATCATTCTTTTTTATTCTTTCTTTTATATAACCTACTGCCCCTTTTGTACAACCATCTGATGAAGTATCATTGAACCGCCCGTACACTTACCATTGATTCTAAACAACCCACAACAAACAATAGAAGATAAATAAAAAAAAGGAGGGGGGAAAGAGTTAAGTTCGAAACTTCTTTTTTTACTGAGCGAATCTAATCTCCTCGGAAAACAAAAGAAAGATGATAAAGACGAGTACAAGTTTCGGTATAAAAAATCTAATATTCCATCAAATTAACTATAATTATTTATTATTATTTATTTTTATATAAAAATAAATAAAGTTTGTTCTTTCAAGGAAACCCCTTAATAAAAAAATAGCGCTCCCCTAATAAAAAAGCGATCCCTGAAAGTATTCTATTACAATAACTAAGTTATTTTATATCATGCAAATTCCCTTTCTATATGTACTTCCGGGAAACATAAAGTACTCTACTCTATTCGACAGAGTAGCAGTAATCGAAAAAAGCCATACCCGGTACAGTATGGTATCTCTTGGAATCCTGAATGTGATGCTACCAATAATTGTCCTAATCCACATATGTCTATCGCTCATCAATCGAATCAGTACTAGTCAAAGAAATGAAAATTCCCCGATTGATGATAAAAACGAAATTCGACTTACTTTCACAAAAAAGAGAGAGCGGAGTTTATATATTTTTTTATTGGATCCGTCGGGACTGACGGGGCTCGAACCCGCAGCTTCCGCCTTGACAGGGCGGTGCTCTGACCAATTGAACTACAATCCCAAGTAAATACAATAATAAAATAAAGTATTATGTATACATATTTTTATTATTTTATTCTAACCCCTTCAATTTTGAATTTAGATTCAAATTGGCGTGTTGTAACAGAGCCGCGAGTGATATATATAATATCATATGGGTATGCGCTTCGCTTTAGTGAGACCGACCTGGATTACTAGTAATCCTTTCGTTATTGACAAATAAATGGGATAATTACTCTTTCAATGAAAAGGGTTTTTTCTTTATCCCTTTCCTTCGATTGTATTTTACACTTACAGATCCTGATATGAATATAGATCATTATCAAGATCCTAATTTGTTGGAAAAATAGAGTAAAGTAAATAAATAGTGCTGGGGATCGGGCATTTCTGGAGAGCACAAAATGGGTTATATGATACCATTTCGTGTGTAGATCGGCGGATTTTTGGGCCGAGCTGGATTTGAACCAGCGTAGACATATTGCCAACGAATTTACAGTCCGTCCCCATTAACCGCTCGGGCATCGACCCAGGAAGAATAAATTCCAGGCTTATTGATAATCCATGATCAACTTCCTTTCGTAGTACCCTACCCCCAGGGGAAGTCGAATCCCCGCTGCCTCCTTGAAAGAGAGATGTCCTGGACCACTAGACGATGGGGGCATATCATACTTGAACGACCGCCAGGATACTATGCTGATAGTATGCACAATTTTAAAAATTGTCAATATAATGGGATGGTATGACTCGAGATGGAGGATCTTTCCATCTTTCACGATTCTATAGGATTTTTTCCGCCAATAATTTAGTTCATAATTTAGTTCAGAGGCTGCGCCAAATTTCTTTATCAATCATTCAATGAGATATGTTGGATCCCTGTTAAATTAGTAGGTACGTGTATCAATCAAATAAATTTCGTTATGATGTCAATTCCAATTAGGATCGAAAAAAATACATTGTCATTGCATTTCTATTTATCAAATCCAATATCAATAAACCATTTTATTTTAACTATATTCACTAGTATATCCTCCCCTAGAATTTTATTTAATTTAACAGACAAGTCAAATTTTTCATTTCTGAACGAACCGCTATAAATATAAGATATAGTCTTATATGTACATATATTATAATAAGTCTATATACTAAACTCATAGTGGCTAGTGAATTTATTCAGGAATTGAATCAAACGAGCCCTTTTAACTCAGTGGTAGAGTAACGCCATGGTAAGGCGTAAGTCATCGGTTCAAATCCGATAAGGGGCTTTGGTTTTTTCATAAATAAAAAAAAATCTGAGGCTAGTATTCGTATTTGAATTACGAATAAAGTTATTGTGGATATTTGTAATAAATCAAAGTAACAAATTATATAATGTAATATACGTATAATTTTTTATCATTATAGAAATGATAACATACTAATAAATTAGAGTTAATTTAGAGTATAGTTATAAATTTGCTAATATTATTATAATGAATTATAAATTATAATAAATATGGATTAAGTCGTCTCCTTGAATAAAATATTTTCATTACTTTCCTATTTTCCATTATTCCAATTAAATCGATTAGAAATCAACAAAAGAAAAAGTAAGTGGACCTAACCCATTGCACCATAATTCTATTCACTATTCTGATATTAAAATTCGATAGAGATAAAATTGGATCTTTTTTTTATTATTATTTTCCTATTT